AATACCAGCAAAAACATCTCTGAACAAGGTTCTAGCACCATGCCAAATGTGTCCGAAGAAGAAGAGCAAAGCAAACGAAGCATGCCCAAAAGTAAACCAACCCCTTGGACTGCTACGAAAAACACCATCGGATTTCAAAGTCGCACGATCTAATTCAAAAATTTCACCCAATTGAGCGCGTCTAGCATATTTTTTCACAGTAGCAGGATCACTATAACTGACTCCATTGAGTTCGCCGCCATAGAACTCAACGGTTACACCTACTTGTTCAACACTATACTTCGATTCTGCCCTTCTAAAAGGAACATCAGCTCTAACAATTCCGTCGCCGTCTACCAAAACGACTGGAAATGTTTCAAAAAAAGTAGGCATACGACGTACAAAAAGCTCACGCCCTTCTTTATCTCTAAAGATAGGGTGTCCTAACCACCCAACCGCTATTCCATCTCCGTTATCCATTGAGCCTGCCCTGAATAATCCTCCTTTTGCCGGATTATTGCCGATATAATCATAAAAAGCTAATTTTTCAGGAATTTTAGACCAGGCTTCTGAGAAACTTTGATTTTCTGCTAGCCCGGCGCTAACTCTTCGATATATCTCTTGCTGGAAGTAACCCTGATCCCATTGATAACGAGTGGGACCAAATAATTCAATGGGGGTAGTTGCTGAACCATACCACATAGTTCCAGCAACAACAAAAGCTGCAAAAAAGACAGCCGCGATACTACTGGAGAGTACGGTTTCAATATTTCCCATACGCAATCCTTTGTATAGACGTTGTGGTGGTCGGACGCTAAGATGGAATAGACCTGCTAATATGCCCAATGTACCTGCTGCAATATGATGAGAAGCTATTCCTCCCGGAACAAAAGGATCAAAACCTTCCACGCCCCACGACGGATTTACAGGTTGTACTTTTCCCGTTAGTCCATAAGGATCGGACACCCATATTCCAGGACCGTACAAGCCTGTTACATGAAATGCACCAAAACCAAAGCAAGCCACCCCGGAGAGAAATAAATGAATTCCAAAGATCTTGGGCAAATCCAAAGAAGGTTTTCCTGTCCGTTCATCACAAAATATTTCTAGATCCCAATAGACCCAATGCCAGATAGCTGCCAAAAAGCATAAGCCAGAAAACACAATATGTGCCCCAGCTACACCTTCGTAACTCCAAATCCCCGGATTCGTTACAGTCCCTCCTGTGATACTCCAACCTCCCCATGAATTGGTTATTCCTAAACGAGTCATGAAGGGTATAACGAACATACCCTGTCTCCACATTGGATCAAGAACAGGGTCAGAAGGATCAAAAACTGCTAATTCATACAGAGCCATCGAGCCCGCCCAACCAGCAACCAGAGCTGTATGCATTATATGAACGGAAAGCAACCGGCCGGGATCATTCAATACAACGGTATGAACACGATACCAAGGTAAACCCATGGAAAATACCCCTTTATCAAAGAAAAATAGACAGTACGTAACTTTATTGCATTGGAAAAGACTATACTATGACTATCCTATGGACCTCCCTTGTTCAGTGGATTATTTCCTAACAAGGGTTAGGTTAATATTTATTCTATTCTGTTCGTAATAATGGAAAAATTCTGTTCGTAGGAACAAAGAGAAGCAGATTTATTCTATACTCGATAAGTACCAATACGCAATGGGGGGTTGATACCATTTTCTATGAGTAAATGCGTCCATCCTTATTTATCATTAGAAGGCCCTATTCGTAAAAATTTTCCTTTATTTATTTTGTCTTTCTTTCTGAATTTTTCTAATCTATGGATAAAATAAATATGATAAAGCCAATATTATAAAGACAATAAAACCATATTGTTACGTTTCCACATCAAAGTGAAATATAGTATTTTAGTTCTTTTTTCTTTCAATTCATGCCTATTGGTGTTCCAAAAGTACCTTTCCGAAGTCCTGGAGAGGAAGATGCATCTTGGGTTGACGTATAGTGCGACTTGTCAGATATATTGGGTTATATGGGATTTCCCCGTTATCTCCCCCGATCGAGATATCCTCTGTTTCGCCCAAGAAAGAGAAATTGAATTATCAAAAAATTGGAGCGTGAAGTGCAATTAGATGCATTGTTTGGGGGGATTCATAGTACTATTATCAATTCGAATAATTTATGGTTGGCTTTGGTTGGACTAAGAAAATGAAGTATCCAGGCTCCGTTTAGAAAAAACCCAATTGGTGATATATCTATGATTACTACATGTATCATAAATTATTCCTGTTTGTTATTTGTAAAGTCATAACAAAAAGAAATGGTGATGGGAAGATTTGTCCTATATGTGCAAATCCAAATCGGGCGGATCTTTACCCGGAGTAGAGCATAAACCTAAAAAGATGAAAGAGACCCATTCAGGAACAAGAAAATACCATCGTGATTTGGATTGAATCTCGATGAAACAATACATCAATGAGAAGTTAATTCGACAAGTTTATTGACTTTTTTCTATTATAAGGAAGAAAGAAA